GATTGGCTGTAGGGCTGGCTTCTATTGGACCTGGAGTTGGACAAGGGACTGCTGCGGGCCAAGCCGTAGAAGGTATCGCGAGACAACCAGAAGCAGAGGGTAAAATACGAGGTACTTTATTGCTTAGTCTGGCTTTTATGGAAGCTTTAACAATTTATGGACTGGTCGTGGCATTAGCGCTTTTATTTGCAAATCCTTTTGTTTAATCCTTGAAATAAATGGGAAAGTCTTATTTTGATCTTTCTTATTTTATTATCTTAGATTTGCCGCTTGATTTTTCAAATTATATCAAGATTTCAATCCTACAATAACTTTAACTTATTCGTTGAGATAATACAATACCCCGTGGGAAGGACTAATTTGAGGATCAGGAATTAGCGGATCCACTCGCTTTTTTCCTTCCCGTTCTCGGTCCACTGGAACCCCCTTTTTTAGTACGCCTTGCAACGAACGAGATATATCGTAATTGAATATGATACCTGGCCTGGGACCTAATTATAATTAAGTATTTTTTTTTGGGGGGGGAGTTCAATTGAAATTAAATAGATTGAGAAATATGGAAAAAAAAAATAAAATCAACAAAGGGTGAAGTCATACAAAAAGAACTCTGTTCAATTTAGTCAGTCCTATCTATAAGAGGAGATCATATGAAAAATGTAACCGATTCTTTCGTGTCCTTGGGTCACTGGCCGTCCGCCGGGAGTTTCGGATTTAATACCGATATTTTAGCAACAAATCCAATAAATCTAAGTGTAGTCCTTGGTGTATTGATTTTTTTTGGAAAGGGAGTGTGTGCGAGTTGTTTATTTCAAGAATAAGCTGGATCTAACCAGCTGCACTTTTTTCTTTATAACTAGGAAAGAAAGGTGCACGATCCCGCGAATTACTTCTGAATCAATTCAGAAATCATATGTACGAACCGTAGCATTTCGTGATTCGTTGGTAAATACACTTTGATTCTCTATTAACCAATAATATGGGGCCCTAAACATGGTTAAAGCTAAATTGTTTGAAGTCTGGGCGCAACATTGGTGTTCTTTCTACCACTATGTTAGTATGGCGAGAGTTTCAAAACGAATCCTTGCATTTTATCCGATATAGAACACTCATATCGATAAAATGATTTGTGAACCTTTTATTGTTACTGAAAAAACGGGAATCCCCTCCTTTTTTTATCCAATGCGGAATCGACGACCTATGTATAAAGTAAGCGGAATTTTTTGGATTTGAATACAAAAAAAAAAGAAACAACTTTGCCGATAATTACAGATTTTTGTCTGGTCGGAAGAGTCCTCCGAATATTCTGGTCTTGGATCAATGATCCGTTTCAATATTTTTGAATCCGAACAGAAAAGAGAGGATAAGCTCATTATATTATATATATAAAATAAAATATAAATAAAAAAGTGATACGGGAATGCCCCATAAGTAAGTGAGCGTGAGAGCCAAATGAATCGAAAGATTCCTGTTTGGTTCGGGAAGAGGTCATGGAATTGTTAAAATTAATTGTAATGGGAAGATAATCTACTTTCATTAAGTGATTTATTAGATAATCGAAAACAGAGAATCTTGAGTACTATTCGAAATTCAGAAGAGCTACGCAAAGGGTCCATTGAAAGGCTGGAAAAGGCCAAGGCCCGCTTACGAAAAGTGAAAATAGAAGCGGATGAGTTTCGAGTGAATGGATATTCCGAGATAGAACGAGAAAAATTGAATTTGATTAATTCAACTTATCAGAATTTGGAACGATTAGAAAATTACAAAAATGAAACCATTCAGTTTGAACAACAAAGAGCGATTAATCAAGTCAGACAACGCGTTTTTCAACAAGCCTTACAAGGAGCTCTAGGAACTCTGAATAGTTGTTTGAACAACGAGTTACATTTACGCACTATCGGTGCTAATATTCGTATGTTTGGGGCGATGAAAGAAATAACTGATTAGTCCTTCTACTGTAGGTATTATTTATTGATTTTTCCTTTGCTTCTGAAAAAGAATTAAGCAAGACTCATGGCAACCCTTAGAGCCGACGAAATTAGTAATATTATCCGTGAACGTATTGAGCAATATAATAGAGAAGTCAAGATTGTGAATACTGGCACCGTACTTCAAGTAGGTGATGGCATTGCTCGTATTCATGGTCTTGATGAAGTAATGGCAGGTGAATTAGTAGAATTTGAAGAGGGTACAATAGGCATTGCTCTTAATTTGGAATCCAATAATGTTGGTGTTGTGTTAATGGGTGACGGTTTGATGATACAAGAGGGAAGTTCTGTAAAAGCAACAGGAAGAATTGCTCAGATACCAGTGAGCGAGGCTTATTTGGGTCGTGTTATAAATGCTCTTGCTAAACCTATTGATGGTAGGGGCGAGATTTCAGCTTCGGAATCTCGGTTAATTGAATCGCCCGCCCCAGGTATTATTTCGAGACGTTCCGTATATGAGCCTATGCAAACCGGACTTATTGCTATTGATTCGATGATTCCTATAGGACGCGGTC